ACAAAATAGAACTTCTAAAGCAAAAGAAAATAGAAATTAATAGTCTTAGAATATAGTTGAACCAAAACACCTATTTTTTTGAGTGATCATGTGATAACTTTTTGTTCTCATTCATTCAAGATATTTAAGATATTATATGAGTGAACTCATTACGGAATCTAATTAGTTAAAATGAAAGTAAAAGTTTTATAAGATTAATGTTCGCTCTAAAATATATAGATTCGATCCAATAAAACAAATGATAAAAATAGGAATAATTTTCTAATTTGATTCCATAATGATTGGAAAAGAGTTAGTCTTATTTTAAAACGAAATTACACTACCCAGTTCTTATTATTCGTTTATAAGTTGAATTGAAAAATGATCCAAGAATGCATTTGCTGATTGCAAACGCGGTATGGGTAGATGTTACAGATGATGAATCAATTTTTTTATATAGTTGTGACTTTATCCTTGTTAGTGCTGTCTATAATGATAGATGACTCAAAAACTTTCAATTGGTTTTTTTCTCCTATTTTGCAAAAAAGGAAACTCAGGTAAGTGCTTTTTTATAAACATATGTATAAAAAGACCATATTTCATTTAGCTCCTTGATGCCTACCATAACTAGTTATTTCGGTTTTCTACTAACGGCTTTAACTATAACCTCAGCTCTATTTATTGGTCTGAGCAAGATACGACTTATTTGAAATTAATTGCACAAAATCTTTCTGCGAACTTCTGTGTATTTTTACCCCGTTAATTGCCAATTCTTGGTCATTGAGATTCATGGTAATTCGGATTAATATTTAGGTATAGATATTACCTCTTTTTTCTCCTTTCAAACAAATTGAAATGATTGAAGTTTTTCTATTTGGAATTGTGTTAGGTCTAATTCCTATTACTTTGGCTGGATTATTTGTAACTGCCTATTTACAATACAGGCGTGGCGATCAGTTAGACCTTTGATTAATTAATATCTCTTTTTTTGATTGACCTCCTCCTTTCTTTAATATCCAGGAGGTCAAATAAAGATTGCTGTTCCAGTTAGTGTTTCAGTCAAATTCCATCGAAGAAGATACAAATCACGCTCTGTAGGATTTGAACCTACGACATCGGGTTTTGGAGACCCACGTTCTACCGAACTGAACTAAGAGCGCTTTCTTCTCATAAAAGAAAAGACTGTAAAGAAAAGGATTGGCCCCAATACATCTTGTATGCATACACATATAGTATCATCATAAGAATAAAAGATTCTATATGATATGTCCAACGTGAATTGATCTCAAAAAATCCCTCGTTACTGCTCAAAGGAGCAGTAATAGGTAGGGATGACAGGATTTGAACCCGTGACATTTTGTACCCAAAACAAACGCGCTACCAAGCTGCGCTACATCCCTTCCATTGGTCTACAGTGTCATTGTAGAGAATTCCTGTCTTGTTTTCCACATCGTTATTGCCTCTATTAAAATCTAGAATTTTTATGTCCATTTCGCCTTTTTGGTCTCATTTAACATATAATAATAGTAAAATACTTCTGGAACCCCTAGGAAAAATAAACGAGTCTTTTTGGGGAATAGTGGGGAAGAAAAGGACGTTTTTTCTGTATTTAACAAAAAGTAAATCTTATTTACTGGATGATTGTACATTTCAATATGTATTATCTTATGTATGTATTACTATAAAAGGAGGTTTTTCAATGCGAGATCTAAAAACATATCTTTCCGTGGCACCGGTACTAAGTACTCTATGGTTCGGTTCTTTGGCAGGTTTATTGATAGAGATTAATCGTTTTTTCCCGGATGCGTTGACGTTCCCCTTTTTTTCATTCTAGTTATTGACGTGGGAAGGAATAAAGAAGATTAGAGATAAAATTAAATAAAGCCCCTTCTTTTCTCTTTTTTCCCTAGAAAAAGGGAGGAAAGAGAAAGAATATTATATTCAACAGCTGTGAGAGTCGGGTTCAGGTTGGAATTAAATTAATATGAATTTCTATGTATTAAATTTCTATGGAAGTCGAATACAAACTCTGGTTCTAGGGAAAGCGTATTCTAGACGATAATTATATGAAATACTGTACTGTTGAAATATAGTTTAGAAATCTTTCTATCGTATTTCCTATATTGATTGTAATGAAATCTTGCATAAGAGGATAGCTAGTTACAAATTTTTTCCTTCCTTTCTTCTTTTTCGTTTCGAATTGAAAAAGGAAGAGTTGAGTAAATGAAAAATCCAAAGGAGGTTCATGGCTAAGGGTAAAGATGTGCGAATACCGGTTCTTTTGGAATGTACCGCTTGTGTTCGAAACGGTGTTAATAAGGAATCAACGGGGATTTCCAGATATATTACTCAAAAGAACCGGCACAATACGCCTAATCGATTGGAGTTGCTAAAATTCTGTCCATATTGTAACAAACATACGATTCATGGGGAGATAAAGAAATAGATCGAACGAACCGAGCACCGGCGCCCTTATCTTTCTTACAAGGAAAGGGCAAAAATGACATTATATATATAACATATTTAACATAGTTAAAGATAATTATAAACAAACCAAATCCTATTTATTTATTCTAATAAAAGATACGGTTGAAATAGGATTTTAGGGATAAGAAATAAACTAACCAAACCATGGAAAAATCTAAGCGAACTTTTCTTAAATCCAAGCGATCTTTTCGTAGGCGTTTGCCCCCGATCCAATCGGGGGATCGAATTGATTATAAAAACATGAGTTTAATTAGTCGATTTATTAGTGAACAGGGAAAAATATTATCTAGACGAGTGAATAGATTGACCTTGAAACAACAACGATTAATTACTATTGCTATAAAACAAGCTCGTATTTTATCTTTGTTACCTTTTCTTAATAATGAGAAACAATTTGAAAGAACCGAGTCGACCACCAGAACTCCCAGTCTTAGAGCCAGAAAAAGATAGGTTTACTCTTTCTTCACTTGAATTCAAATGCCCATCCGAACTCAAACGCGGATTTCTTTTTTGTTGGAAAAATAAAAGAATCCGGATTGAAGTCTCGTGTCGTAAGAAAAAAAAAAAAGAATAATCTGGGAAGAATCAAATTTTTTATTGAACGTGTTGATTCATATTTATTTTGACTACTTTCTGATATTTTATCATATTCTAATTCTATTCATTTTTATTCGATCTTCCCGGAGTTCATTCTCCGGGCAACTCCGTTTAACCGGTGGATTCTTTCCAACCTACTTCTTTTATGATCTCATTGGAAATCATATAAAGACAATTCCTATTTGATATAGCTATTTGTGCAAGTATTTTACGATTAAGAAGCAACTGTCTCTTGTACAGATCATTTATTAATCTACTATAACTATAGCATACCCCCCTTTCACGAATTGCTGCATTTATTCGAGTGATCCACAAACGACGAAAGTTTATTTTTTGCCTATCCCTATCCCGATGAGCCGAAACCAAAGCTCTTATTTTTTGTTGAGTAATAGTTCGAGTAAGTCTTGAATGAGCCCCCCGAAAGCTTGATGCAAATAAACGAATTTTTGTTCTACGTCTCCGAGCGATATATCCCCGTCTAATTCTGGTCATTGAATAAATGAAACTTTAACGAATAACTAATAGATTTCCTTTCTTTCAGTTATTCTTTTGCCCCTTTCCTAGTATATTAATAACAAAACGGATTTTTCCAATGTATAAACTAAAAATTCCAATGGCTTTCGCTACTATAACCTTCCCAACCACGATTTTTTATTTTTTTATAGGCATTTCACCTCGAAATACGAAATTGTACTATACTAGGTTAAAAAAAATAGCAATGATAACTAAATAGTGGATTCCATCGTTTCTATGGTTACTTCTTAAACGGTGAGGTCTTCTCTATACACCGGAGCCCTTACTTCATTTAATCAATGTTATTGCTAACTTGTATAGTTCACATTCTTCGGCTCTACCCATGAATTATCCAGTAATAGGTCTTTCACAACGAGCTCTACCTATACAGTAACGGTATTTAATTATGAAAGTTGGCTGGGTAGCTGACCCTGTTAGTCCGTTCTTGCAAGAGGGGTCTATGTTACTAAGATTTCCTCCGCTTAATGGATAACCATTTGCTACCAATGGAGAATTACTTCTCATCTTGAATTGAGGTGAGTGGTTTTACACCAATAGAAACCATAAATTTCATACACAATAAAAGGGATATGACCCCATTTTCTTATTTTTAGATAGTAAATGTAGTTTGTTTTTCCGTTCTATCCTATTTGATCATTGATATTCGAACATTGTTCTCTTTCCTTTGTTCTAGTTTATGATCTGAACGAGTCGCACATACACCCTAGTACATGTTCCTCGACGCTGAGGGCATCCCCGAAGCGCGGGGGATTTTGTGACATTTCTGATTGGCTGTCTTGTATTTCTAATAAGTTGTTTAATCGTTGGCATGTTGAATCATATACATAATGGGCTGGTTTAGATCGATCCTAACCGTATGATTATGAATGACTTTTATTCAATAGAATAGAATCGATAGATCAATAGAATCATCAATCAATAGATAGTAAATAAATAAAAGTCATAGAATATTAAACGCGGCAGGGTTCATTTTAAATCACGAATTGACGCGAAATTCAGGCTATTTATTGTCATTCAACCGCTACAAGATCAACAATTCCATAAGCTTGGGCCTCTGTTGCTGACATAAAAATATCTCTTTCCATGTCTTCGGATACAACCCAGAAGGGTTTCCCCGTTCTTTGTACATAAACCCTTGTCAGGGTTTCACGTAGTTTCAGCAGTTCTCCCACTTCCAGGATGAATTCTCCCGTTGCTACTTCAGAAAAAGAACCAGCGGGTTGATGGATCATTACCCTGATGATATAAGATAAAAAAGGTTTCTCTATTTCGCATGATGAGGGGAAGATAAAAGAAAGATAAAAGAATAACAAGAAAAAAGATAGAATCGAACAACCGTACGGGCATTATGCATTGCATACGGCTCTACAATAAAATTGACCCTTACCTTCAAAAAAATAGGA